GTCCGATTCAGGTGCCAATTCAGGTACCAAATAGAACCCATCATTGGTTTGATCATTGATAAGGTGAATACCCAGTCCCTTCAATGCTAGGCATAATGAGGATAAGGACCTCAAAATAACCTCTTTTCGTCCTATGAACTTTAAGGTGTATGAAGTATCATATTTGACTCTTGGGGCGGATTGATAGAGACTCCATTTAACTTAGGGTGATCTAGGCCGGAGGCAGACCTACGTCAGGGTAACCCTTCTTTGAAACACTTTGGTATTGCTCCCGGATCAGAATTCAAATAATGAATCCGAGCGCATGGAGCCATCTCGTTATCTTCCTGTCAAGAAAAAATATGGTGGACTGGCCGATCTTTTTATCAGTTAATGAAAGAGCCCAATGCAAAAAAAAACGCATGTTGGGTCTTTGAAACAGTTCGAATCATTTCGATAATAATAAGTTTGATCTGTTTTACCGAGAAGGTCTACGGTTCGAGTCCGTATAGCCCTATACATTTTTGTATTCATTTCCTAATTAGTGCGTGTGACCGGCCGGTTGATTGTTCCATAGAAATGGAATCATTCCCACAGGATCACGGAGATCCCTCGGGGCTTGAAAACAATAATTTATTCCAATGGATCCAATCGGATCGGTATTTTCAAATCTCGGATAAACAAACCCATTCTTCTTCATTAATCTTCGTCTGTGAATGACATATGGCCTTTTTCCTCTTTTATTTGTCCATGATCCAAGATTTAGTGATACACCTTTGCTTTGGTATACCCAAGTCAATTTATGAAGTCAAAATCATAACATGAGCCTGGCTCAAGAAAAACTCCAACCTGACCCAACCAAATCAAATCCAAATTCAATCTAATAATAAGTCACATTATCTAGAACCTATTCTTGTTCTTGTATTTGTAGAAAAGCCAGGGTTTCAAAAACGAAGCTCTTTGGTAAGTTTCATTGTACAATAGGCTTTTCTTCGTATAACCGGCTTAGCAAAGCAAGTAGTCATTTTTCTGTACAATACTTAAACTTATAACTTATTTTTTTTTTATTCCAATCTACCCAATCCAATTTGTTCATCATTCCAATTCTACCAATGCAGACTTTATCTAAAAAGATTAGGGCCCACTTGAACTTGGATGAGTTAGGAATCCCCCGACGTATCGCCTTTTGGCAGAACAACAATCCCAATTCATTGTTTTAGAGACAATGAATTGGTCCTAAATGTATCAACGCACCCTCTTCTATTTCTATGTTCTATGAGTTGGTTTTGGGATGGGGAGATTTTGTCTATCGAATCGTTCGACAACGCATGATTCCATTCGAAGTATCTTCTGTAAATCATTTACGATTCAGCCGACTCTACCATTAAACTATGCCCCATTTTGTAGGTTTGCTTCAAAAGAAACGTTTTTTGTTGTCATGAAACCTAACTCGTTGGTTGGTCCTGCTAGGTGTTATTATTACATTAAATAAATAAGTATTTCGAGTCATTCCAAATCACGATCTTTAGTCCTAGAAATGGGTCTGAAATGATTCTTTCAAGACTTCTAACTCGGGGGTAAAGCCGGGGCCGGGGTAGTACAGGTCCAAAGTTTCCTAATTTGGGTATAGGAACCCATGAGTTTTTATATGTAAGGGTTCCTCACAATTCAATGGATTGAATCAAATCAATTAAGTATAAATCTGGGACAGGGAGAGAGAATCGAATCGGTCGATGCATTCCGTTTTCGTATCCGTATCAAATCAATAGAAACAATAATCCTCTATACGGATCTTAATGAAAAGAATACACCAACACAGCCACGTAGAATATACCATAAATCCCGAGATGGAAATTCCTAGAAATTCTATTACATCTGACTACTGACTATATTCTAAATCACTAAGAAAAAAAAAAGAGAGAGAGAGAAAAAATGGGCCAGACCTCCTCTTTGGCTCTATTATATTAATAGAATATTGAAATTCTTTATGTTTAATATTTCATTTAATCTTATTTGAATAATATTGTTTGAATATTATTTCAATTTCAATTCATATTATTTAAAATATTATTTAAAAAAAATTCCTTAATTCCTTTTTTTGTTTGATAGAAAACCCGAGGCAAGGTAGGAGAGAGTTTGATTTGTATAATAGCATTATATGTCTCCACCATATCTAAATAGAATCGAAGTAAGTGTAAGTGGGATTCCGTTGGATGAATCTTGAGACGATACATGACCCACAACAAGTAAACAAACGAAACTATGTGGTTTGATCAAAATTGTTGTTTCGACTAATGCAGTTATGGATGAATTGAGAATTCCAATTTGAATCAACCAATTCGGTATATTCCACATTAATAGGAGTGCTTCTATGTTTCTGCTTCACGAATATGATATTTTCTGGGCATTTCTAATAATATCAAGTGTTATTCCTATTTTGGCATTTCTAATTTCCGGAGTTTTGGCCCCGATTAGTGAAGGACCAGAGAAGCTCTCTAGTTATGAATCGGGCATAGAACCG